TAACCATAAATCCAATGGATTTAAATTTGATTCTTTGCAAAATCAATTGCGAAATGCTTTTCTATTTCTAGAATTCTCAATATCTCTTTGACATCTTCTATGCAAAGATCCTTAATTTTCATAAGGTCTTCTTGACTCTTATTTAAAAGGTCCGATAATGTATGTATATTGGACTTTTTGAGACAATTATAAATCTTAGGAGTCAATTCTGATTGGTCAATAAAAATATATTTCAATGCTATTTCTTGTTGATTTTTCTTTAGTTTAGCCAATTTATTATGAAAAGTAAAAAGGGGTAAAGTACCCTTATGTTGGCTTTTTTCTAAATGTAAGTTTTCTTCTTCTGCCTGTAAAAAAGGAATAAATAAATCAATCAAATGCCGAGAGGCTTCATGAAGCGCTTCTTTAGGAGTTAAACTCCCATTTGTCCATATTTCTAGAAAAAGTATCTCTTGCTTTTCATTCCCATTTCCATAAGAATGAACACTATGATTCACATTTCGAACGGGCATGAATACAGCATCGATTGGATAACTTCCATTTTGAAAGTTATTTGGCGATTTTATACAGTAGCCACGAGTCCTTTCGATTTGTAAGCCAATACACAAGTCAATTGGTTCCGTTAGAATAGCTATATGCTGTGTATTATCAACGATTTGCACCGAAGGTGGTAAGATGATATCTTGAGCAGTTACATATCCAGGGCCTTTGACACAAATAGACGCGTCACAAGTTCCATACAAATTGCTTCTCAATACAATTTCTTTCAAATTCATTAAAATTTCATGTACTGATTCTTGAATCCCTGCTAGGGTAGAAAATTCGTGTGGTATTTTCTCAGATTTTGCGCGTGTGATACACGTTCCTTCTAGTTCTCCAAGCAAACCCCTTCGCATCGCAATGCCTATTGTGTCCGCTTGACCCTTCATAAGCGGAGACATAATAAAGCGTCCATAAAAAAGACGTTTACTGTCGGCTCTTGATTCAACACACTTCCACTGTAGTGTCCGAGTAGATATTGTTACTTTCTCTCGAACCATAAGAATGTTTGTTATTTTTGATCAAATCATTGAATTATTTATTTCTCTTGAAATCTCTTCAATGTTTATATTTTTACAATGTTTACAATGTTTAGATTTTTACACACGTCGTTTTTTAGGGGGCCTGCAGCCATTATGTGGCATAGGAGTTACATCCCGGACGAAACTTAATAATATACCACTTCTACGAATAGCTCTTAATGCCGCATCTCGTCCGAGACCGGGGCCTTTTATCATGACTTCAGCTCGTTGCATACCTTGATCCACTACTGTCCGAATAGCATTTCCAGCTGCGGTTTGAGCAGCAAATGGTGTCCCTCTTCTTGTGCCCCTGAACCCGCACATTCCGGCGGAAGACCATGAGATCACCCGCCCCCGTACGTCTGTAACCGTCACAATAGTATTGTTGAAACTTGCTTGAACATGAATAACTCCTTTTGGTATTTTACGCGCATTCTTACGTGAACTAATACGGCCATTCCTGCGCGAACCAATTCTAGGTAAAGGTTTTGCCATATTTTATGTTATCATCTTATAAATAGAAGCCAGGTGTCTATGGATATATCCATGTCATGTCAAAATAAATCTTTTTTTTTTATTTATATATCGGATGCCTTAAAGATAAAGAAGATAAAGAGTCCCGGTTTCGAAGGACTAGCCTTGTCTTTGCTTATGTCTCGGATTGGAACAAATTACTCTAATTCGTCCCCGTCTACGTATTAGTCGGCATTTTTCACAAATTTTACGAGCGGAGGCCTTTATTTTCATATTTGTCATTCCTTAATTTTGAATATACATGTGTTTTTGAAGAAAATAAGTTTCGTTAAATTTTCCAATCTGGAATTATATCTCTATGAAAATGAAAGGAATAAGGAAGTTGAAAAAAAAACTACCTAATCATTCGAATTTTTGTTGTGTAGTCTATAGATTAGACGTTCTCTGGTCGAATCATATCGGCTTACTTCCATTTTTATTTTTACTCTATGCCTTAGTAGTCTACGGATAAAACAAAACTATGTCGGATTTTTTCTGAAACAGAACCTAAAATCCGATCTTCATTATCGAAACAAACTTGAGAGATACCATTAGTAAGTGATTCAACAATTAAACCCTCTTGACTTGACTCTATTTTTATTCTTTCATTCCAGCTAAAACCTCGTGAAGTATCAAGTATCAATTAATATAATGCAGGAAAAATAATAAAAATAATATTAGAACCCTTTTCTTTCTTCTTTCTATTTTTTTTTTTCACAAACAGGAAGTCCGGATAAAATTTGGATGTCCGAGAGGAAAGATTACCATATATAACACAAGATTTCTCCACCGATTTTTTCTAGTCGAGCCTCTCGGTTTGTCATTATACCCCGAGAGGTAGAAAGAATTACAATCCCCATCCCGCCTAGAATTCTAGGAATTTTTTGATAGTTAGAATAGATTCGTAGACCAGGCCGACTTATTCGTTTTAAATTTAGATTAGTTCCATACGATCCTTTCCTATTTCGTCTATGTCGTAGAGTTAAAACAACAAAAAATTTCTTACCTTCCTGATGTTTCCTCACATTTTCAATAAAACCTTCTTGCAAAAGTATTTTAATAATTTTTTCGGTGATGTTAGTAAATGCTAGTCGGACAGTTCCTTTTCTATCCGTGTCCGCATTTCGTATAGAGGTTATTATGTCAGCAATAGTGTCTCTCCCCATGATAAACTAAATTTATTGGTGCCTCATAATTTTGATATAATCAACATATTTTTCTTTTTTTTTGTTTGTTTTCTTTTTATCATATGAATTCATTTTTTTTATTATTTTAGAGGTATATGCATGAACTCGAATCTACTAATTTCTTTCATTTTTAATTAATTTTTTTTAATTAATTTTCTAATTTATTCTAATTTACTTTAATTAATTCCATTCAAATACTATAACTATATCGGGGTCTCATCTTATATCTTACAATGTTTTATCTTACAATACTTCAGGTGCTAATGAAACTATTTTAGTGAAATTTAACTGTCTCAATTCCCGGGCGATTGCACCAAAAATTCTAGTTCCTTTTGGGTTTCCGTCTTGATCAATGACAACTGCAGCATTGTCATCATATCTTATTATTATGCCGTTGTCACGTTTGAGTTCTTTACAAGTACGTACAATTACAGCTCTGATTACTTCGGATCTTTCTAGAGGTGAATTTGGTACGGCTTCTTTGATTACAGCAACAATAATGTCACCGATATGTGCATATCGCCGATTACTAGTCCCCATGATTCGAATACATATTAATTTTCGGGCTCCACTGTTATCTGCTACATTCAAATGGGTCTGAGATTGGATCATATCATTTTTTTAATCTGTTATTTCAATGCAAAGGGCAAAAAAAAAGAAATATTTTTGTTCAAAAAAAAAAATAAACGTTCGATTTTTGTTTTTTTAATCCTAAAGGACTTTTTCCTTTGGTTTTTCTATTCCTATCTCGAAATAATGAATTGAGTTTGTATAGGCATTTTTGACGCTGCTATTGAAATAGCCTTTCTAGCTATATTTTCTGTTACTCCGCCCATTTCATAAAGTATTCTGCCAGGTTTAACGACAGCTACCCAATATTCGGGGGATCCTTTCCCCGATCCCATACGTGTTTCCGTAGGTCTTGCAGTAACAGGTTTGTCAGGAAATATACGTACCCATATTTTTCCCCCGCGGCGCGCATTTCTTGTCATTGCTCGTCGTCCCGCTTCTATTTGTCTAGATGTAATCCAAGCGGGTTCAAGTGCCTGAAGAGCATATCTACCGAAAGAAATACAATTACCTCGATAAGACATTCCTTTCATTCTTCCTCTATGTTGCTTACGGAATCTGGTTCTTTTGGGGTTATAGTAGATGGTCGTTTATCAATTCCATCCCTACTACAGAACCGGACATGAGAGTTTCTTCTCATCCAGCTCCTCGCGAATGAAATGATTAAAAAAATATACATGTAATAATATACTATACTAAAGCATGGTATTTGGTGGGATTTCTCCTGTTATTATAAATTTGTATTATTAGAAATTTGTATATTTTTGTATTATTCTATTTTCTATTCTATCGAATTTTATATGACTATGTATTCGATTTCTGGTTTTCATTCTGTTTATATATTTTATATAGTCAATATGTTATCAGATTGTTTTGTTTAAAATTATTAAATTTAATAACATAAAAACCTTCGCGGGCGAATATTTACTATTTCAATAATTATTTTACTATTTCAATAATTATTTCATTTGTGGAAGTAATCCATTAGCTTTTAGAATAAAGACTAAATAGAAATGAATTGTCTACTGGTTCCTTTCTTTTCTTTCGCCATCCTGCCCAATAAATCAGTACTGATTTATTGGTTCCGTCGTCCCCATCACTTCCCAATTAATGGTTAGGTCCTACTTTTACAATGGAGTCCTGAATAAAATCAAATTGAATGAAATTTGTTATTGAGTCAATTTTCTCAGTCTTTATTGGCTCCAGGCTCTTGATTTTTTGTTCTATGAATAGATTCATTTAATTATAGATCAATCTCTATTGATGCTTTATTACATTCATTGGCTTTTCTTTATTACATTCATTGGCTTTTATAAAATGAATCATAGACCTTACATATTGGAATCATATATCATTGATATTTTTTTTTCTTTTTTTTTTCTTTCTTTCACCCTTCCATTTATCTGCATTATTTTCTATTTTGTTTTAGAATAAAATAATCAGATTGATTTTTTTTTCTGAAAAAAAAAAAAATTGCAATTGCTACAATTATATGATTACTATATCATATCTTGACTGCTTCTTTGAATCCAGATAATGCAAAGCGATGAGTTGGTTATTAGTTCTATATTGGTTATTAGTTCTATACTTATTAATTCATAATAGGAGTCGGCCTTTTTTTTTTTTGAATCCTTTCCCTAAAAATCAAAAACCACCGAGTCACACACTA